GCTAGTGTAGCTTAATTTAAAGCATGGCACTGAAGATGCTAACATGAAATTTAAAATTTTTCCGCAAGCATGCAAGGTTTGGTCCTAGCCTTAGTGTTAATTGTAACCAGAATTATACATGCAAGTTTCAGCTCTCCTGTGAGAATGCCCTAACTACTCTATTAAATAATTAGGAGCAGGTATCAGGCACACATTACACGTAGCCCAAGACATCTTGCTAAGCCACACCCTCAAGGGACTTCAGCAGTAATAAATATTGATTAATAAGCGCAAGCTTGACCCAGTTAAAGTTAACAGAGTCGGTTAATCTCGTGCCAGCCACCGCGGTTATACGAGAGACTCACATTAATACATTCCGGCGTAAAGAGTGATTTAAGAATGACCTCCAACCACTAAAGTTTAGACCTTATAAAGCTGTTATACGCACCTATAAATGGAAGAAACAACAACGAAAGTGACTTTACAAATTAAGGAACCTTGATGTCACGACAGTCGGGGCCCAAACTAGGATTAGATACCCTACTATGCCCAACCACAAACTTAAACAACATACCACTATATTGTTCGCCAGAGTACTACAAGCGCTAGCTTAAAACCCAAAGGACTTGGCGGTATCTCACACCCACCTAGAGGAGCCTGTTCTATAACCGATAATCCTCGTTTAACCTCACCACTCCTTGCCACTACCGTCTATATACCGCCGTCGTCAGCTCACCCTGTGAAGGATTAAAAGTAAGCAAAAAGAATTAAACTCCAAAACGTCAGGTCGAGGTGTAGCAAATGAAGTGGGAAGAAATGGGCTACATTTTTTTCCAAAAACACACGAATGGTAAACTGAAAACATACCTAAAGGTGGATTTAGCAGTAAGAAGAGATCAGAATACTTTTCTGAAATCGGCTCTGGGATAAGCACACACCGCCCGTCACTCTCCTCAAAAACAATACTACATTTTTATAAATATATTTCTCCAAAAAGAGGAGGCAAGTCGTAACATGGTAAGTGTACTGGAAAGTGCACTTGGAATCAAAATGTAGCTAAATTAGTAAAGCACCTCCCTTACACCGAGGAGATGTTCGTGCAATTCGAATCATTTTGAACCTCAAAGCTAGCCTACACACCAATTTAACTAAACCTTATAAATCCAACCTACACTACAATTTTTTAACCAAAACATTCTTACCTTTTAGTATGGGCGACAGAACAATAACCTTAGCGCAATAGCTTATGTACCGCAAGGGAACGCTGAAAAAGAAATGAAACAAATCATTAAAGTACTAAAAAGCAGAGATTATACCTCGTACCTTTTGCATCATGATTTAGCTAGAAAAATTAGGCAAAAAGATTTTAAGTCTACCTTCCCGAAACTAAACGAGCTACTCCGAAGCAGCATTAAAGAGCTAACCCGTCTCTGTGGCAAAAGAGTGGGAAGACTTCCGAGTAGCGGTGAAAAGCCTACCGAGTTTAGTGATAGCTGGTTACCCAAGAAAAGAACTTCAATTCTGCATTAATTTCTTTACTACCTAGACAAGATTCACTTATCAAAGGAATATATAAAAATTAATAGTTATTTAGAAGAGGGACAGCCCTTCTAAACTAAGATACAACTTTTTAAGATGGAAAATGATCATAATTATTAAGGCAACCCCCTCAGTGGGCCTAAAAGCAGCCACCTGTTAAGCAAGCGTCACAGCTCTAGCTCAATAATAAACCCCTAATCCAGATATTTATTCATTATCCTCTTTACCCTATTGGGTTATTTTATAAAATTATAAAAGAACTTATGCTAAAATGAGTAATAAGAGAACAAATCTCTCCCGACATAAGTGTACATCAGAAAGAATTAAATCACTGATAATTAAACGAATCCAAACTGAGGTCATTATATTACTTAATCACTAACCAGAAAAACATATTATTATGCTCGTTAACCTCACACAAGAATGTCACCAGGAAAGATTTAAAGAAAATAAAGGAACTCGGCAAGCACAAACTCCGCCTGTTTACCAAAAACATCGCCTCTTGATAAAACATAAGAGGTCCCGCCTGCCCTGTGATAACATTTTAACGGCCGCGGTATTTTGACCGTGCAAAGGTAGCGTAATCACTTGTCTTTTAAATGAAGACCTGTATGAAAGGCATCACGAGAGTTTAACTGTCTCTATTTTCTAATCAATGAAATTGATCTATTCGTGCAGAAGCGAATATAATAACATTAGACGAGAAGACCCTATGGAGCTTCAAACACTTAAATTAATTATGTAATTATCCTTTTCCAAGGACCTAAACTCAATATACAATATTTTTAATTTAACTGTTTTTGGTTGGGGTGACCAAGGGGAAAAATAAATCCCCCTCATCGATTGAGTACTAAGTACTTAAAAATTAGAACAACAACTCTAATTAATAAAACATTTATCGAAAAATGACCCAGGATTTCCTGATCAATGAACCAAGTTACCCTAGGGATAACAGCGCAATCCTTTCTCAGAGTTCCTATCGAAGAAAGGGTTTACGACCTCGATGTTGGATCAGGACATCCTAATGGTGCAACCGCTATTAAGGGTTCGTTTGTTCAACGATTAACAGTCCTACGTGATCTGAGTTCAGACCGGAGAAATCCAGGTCAGTTTCTATCTATGAATATACTTTTCCTAGTACGAAAGGATCGGAAAAGTGGGGCCAATGCTATTAGCACGCCCTATTTTCATCTATTGAATAAAAATAAAATAGATAAGAAAAGATCACCTAGTGCCCAAAAACAGGGTTGTTGAGGTGGCAGAGCCTGGCAAATGCAAAAGACCTAAGTCCTTTAATCCAGAGGTTCAAATCCTCTCCTCAACTATGCTTCACCCCATCCTCCTCTATTTAATTAACCCCTTAGCCTACATCATCCCAATCCTACTAGCCACAGCCTTCCTTACATTAATTGAACGAAAAATCCTCGGCTACATACAATTCCGCAAAGGCCCAAACATCGTTGGACCCTACGGCTTACTACAACCTATTGCAGATGGCTTAAAACTATTTATCAAAGAACCAATCCGCCCATCCGCATCCTCCCCATTCCTATTCCTGGCCACCCCCACAGCAGCCCTAACCCTGGCCCTACTTATATGAATACCCCTCCCCCTCCCCCACTCAATCATTAATCTTAATCTAGGCCTACTATTTATCCTAGCAATTTCAAGCCTCACCGTCTACACTATTCTAGGATCCGGATGAGCATCCAATTCTAAATACGCCCTAATAGGAGCATTACGTGCTGTTGCACAAACCATTTCATACGAAGTGAGCTTAGGCCTTATTCTTTTATCAATAATTGTATTTGCCGGAGGATTCACCCTCCACACATTTAACTCAACTCAAGAAACCATCTGACTCCTAGTCCCAGGTTGACCATTGGCCCTCATATGATACATTTCAACCCTAGCAGAAACCAACCGAGCTCCTTTTGATCTCACAGAAGGAGAATCAGAATTAGTTTCTGGATTTAACATTGAATATGCAGGAGGACCCTTCGCCCTATTCTTCTTAGCCGAATATACCAACATTCTCCTAATAAATACCCTATCAGTTATTTTATTCATAGGAACCTCATACAACCCCACTTCCCCACAAATCTCAACACTTAGTCTCATAATAAAAGCCACACTACTAACATTCATTTTTTTATGAATTCGAGCATCATACCCACGCTTCCGCTATGACCAACTTATACACTTAGTTTGAAAAAATTTTTTACCCCTTACTTTAGCAATTATTCTATGACATATAGCCCTCCCCCTCGCCACATCAAGCCTACCCCCAATCACCTAAGGAAATATGCCTGAATCAAAGGACCACTTTGATAGAGTGGATTATGAAAGTTAAAATCTTTCTATTTCCTACTAGAAAAATAGGACTTGAACCTATATCTGAGAGATCAAAACCCTCCGTGTTTCCAATTACACTATTACCTAAGTAAAGTCAGCTAATAAAGCTTTTGGGCCCATACCCCAACCATGTTGGTTAAAATCCTTCCTTTACTAATGAATCCTACCGTACTAACTATTCTAATTTCAAGCTTAGGCCTAGGTACTACTCTTACATTTATTGGATCACACTGACTCCTAGTATGAATAGGCCTAGAAATTAATACTTTAGCCATTATTCCCCTAATAATTCGCCAACACCACCCTCGAGCAGTAGAAGCCACTACAAAATATTTCATCACTCAAGCAACTGCTTCCGCCCTACTACTATTTGCTAGCATTACAAATGCCTGAACTTCAGGTGAATGAAGCCTAACTGAAATAATTAATCCAACCTCTGCCACACTAGCAACAATCGCACTCGCCCTAAAAATTGGCCTCGCACCATTACACTTCTGATTACCCGAAGTCCTTCAGGGATTAGACCTTACCACAGGACTAATCTTATCAACCTGACAAAAATTAGCCCCCTTCGCTATCCTACTCCAACTATACCCACTACTCAACCCCAACCTATTATTAACCCTAGGTATTCTATCAACAGTTATTGGAGGTTGAGGGGGACTCAACCAAACACAATTACGAAAAATTCTAGCCTACTCATCAATCGCAAACCTTGGATGAATAATCACAATTCTCCACTATGCCCATAACCTAACCCTACTCAACCTCATCCTATATATTATCATAACACTTACAACCTTCCTTCTATTTAAAACCTTTAACTCAACTAAAATTAATTCCATTGCCTCATCATCAACCAAATCCTCCCTACTATCCATCATCACCCTAATAACCCTTCTTTCCCTAGGTGGCCTACCACCCCTCTCAGGCTTCATACCTAAATGACTCATTCTCCAAGAACTCACAAAACAAAACTTATTTATTCCAGCCACCATTATAGCCCTCATAGCACTTCTAAGCCTATTCTTCTACCTACGCTTATGTTATATCACAACACTAACCATAAACCCAAACCCAACCAACATACTATCATCTTGACGAACAAATCCTAATTACCCAACTACTATCTTATTATCCTCAGCAACCCTATCTATCTTTCTTCTCCCTTTAACCCCTGTAATCCTTACACTTTCCTTTTAGAAATTTAGGTTAATAACAGACCAAAAGCCTTCAAAGCTTTAAGTAGAAGTGAAAATCCTCTAATTTCTGCTAAGACTTGCAAGACTTTATCTCACATCTTCTGAATGCAACCCAGACGCTTTCATTAAGCTAAAACCTTCTAGATAGGCAGGTCTTGATCCTACAAAATCTTAATTAACAGCTAAGTGTTCAATCCAGCGAACTTCTATCTAACTTTCTCCCGCCGCCAAAAACAAAGGCGGGAGAAAGCCCCGGGAGGGATTAACCTCCGTCTTTGGATTTGCAATCCAACGTAAACAGCTACTTCAAGGCTATGATAAGAAGAGGATTTTGACCTCTATAAACGGAGCTACAATCCGCCACTTATTTCTCAGCCATCTTACCTGTGGCAATTAATCGCTGACTATTTTCTACCAACCACAAAGACATTGGCACCCTTTATCTAATTTTTGGTGCCTGAGCAGGTATAGTTGGAACAGCCCTAAGTCTCCTAATTCGAGCTGAACTTGGACAGCCTGGATCTCTTTTAGGAGATGATCAGATTTACAATGTAATTGTAACCGCCCACGCTTTTGTAATAATCTTTTTTATGGTCATGCCAATTATAATTGGTGGCTTCGGAAATTGATTAGTTCCCTTAATAATTGGCGCACCAGACATAGCCTTCCCACGAATAAATAATATAAGCTTCTGACTCCTCCCACCCTCATTTCTCCTTCTCTTGGCTTCCGCTGGAGTAGAAGCCGGAGCAGGTACTGGCTGAACAGTTTATCCTCCACTAGCTAGCAATTTAGCCCATGCTGGACCATCTGTTGACCTAGCCATCTTCTCCCTCCATTTAGCTGGTGTTTCATCAATCCTAGCCTCAATTAACTTCATTACAACTATCATTAACATAAAACCACCAGCCATTTCTCAATACCAAACACCATTATTTGTTTGATCAATTCTTGTAACTACTGTCCTTCTTCTCCTCTCACTTCCAGTTCTTGCAGCAGGAATTACAATACTACTTACAGACCGTAACCTTAATACCACATTCTTTGATCCTGCGGGTGGAGGAGACCCAATCCTTTATCAACACTTATTCTGATTCTTTGGCCATCCTGAGGTTTACATTTTAATCTTACCAGGTTTTGGAATAATTTCACATGTAGTAGCATATTATTCAGGTAAAAAAGAGCCATTTGGATATATGGGTATAGTCTGAGCTATAATAGCAATTGGCCTACTTGGTTTTATTGTCTGAGCTCATCATATATTTACAGTAGGTATAGACGTAGACACTCGAGCCTACTTTACTTCTGCAACTATAATTATTGCTATTCCCACAGGCGTTAAAGTTTTCAGCTGATTAGCAACCTTGCACGGAGGATCTATTAAATGAGATACCCCATTACTTTGAGCATTAGGATTTATTTTTCTTTTTACAGTAGGCGGTTTAACAGGAATTGTCTTAGCTAATTCTTCATTAGATATTGTTCTTCACGATACTTACTATGTAGTAGCTCACTTCCACTATGTCCTTTCAATAGGAGCGGTATTTGCCATTATAGCAGGCTTTATTCACTGATTTCCACTAATCTCAGGTTTTACCCTCCACCAAACTTGAACAAAAATCCAATTCACAGTTATATTTATTGGAGTAAACCTAACCTTCTTTCCTCAACATTTCCTGGGACTTGCAGGTATACCACGACGATACTCAGATTACCCAGACGCATACACCCTATGAAATGCAATTTCATCAATCGGCTCCTTAATTTCCCTAATTGCTGTGATTATTTTCCTATTTATTATTTGAGAAGCATTTGCTTCAAAACGAGAAGTTCTATCCGTTGAACTACCTTATACAAATGTAGAATGACTTCATGGCTGCCCCCCTCCTTACCACACCTATGAAGAACCAGCATTTGTCCAAGTCCAACGATCCTCCCTATAACAAGAAAGGAAGGAATTGAACCCCCATATGCTGGTTTCAAGCCAGCCACATCACCACTCTGTCACTTTCTTTATAAGGTACTAGTAAAATTTATTATACTGCTTTGTCAGGGCAGAATTGTGAGTTAAACCCTCACGTATCTTATCTTATAATGGCACACCCCTCACAATTAGGATTCCAAGATGCAGCCTCCCCAGTTATGGAAGAACTTATTCACTTTCACGACCACACATTAATAATTGTATTCTTAATTAGCACCCTAGTTCTTTACATCATTACAGCAATAGTAACAACCAAGCTTACAAATAAATATATTCTTGACTCTCAAGAAATCGAAATCGTTTGAACTATTCTACCTGCTATTATTCTTATTATAATTGCTCTCCCATCACTACGAATTTTATACCTCATAGACGAAATTAATGATCCTCATTTAACTATTAAAGCCATAGGACATCAATGATATTGAAGTTATGAATATACAGACTACGAAGACCTAAACTTTGATTCCTATATAATCCAAACCCAAGACCTAACCCCAGGCCAATTTCGCCTATTAGAAACAGATCACCGTATAGTAGTTCCCATAGAATCACCTATTCGAGTTTTAGTATCAGCAGAAGATGTCCTACATTCCTGAGCTGTTCCAGCTTTAGGTGTAAAAATAGACGCTGTCCCAGGACGACTTAACCAAACTGCCTTTATCATTTCACGTCCCGGTGTTTACTACGGCCAATGTTCAGAAATTTGTGGTGCTAACCACAGCTTTATACCCATCGTAGTAGAAGCAGTACCCCTAGAACATTTCGAAACCTGATCTTCATCAATACTAGAAGAAGCTTCATTAAGAAGCTAAACTGGGCCTAGCATTAGCCTTTTAAGCTAAATATTGGTGATTCCCAACCACCCTTAATGACATGCCTCAATTAAATCCTAATCCATGATTTTTAATTCTATTATTCTCATGAATTGTTTTTCTCACCATTTTACCAAACAAAGTCATAAATCACCTCTACAACAATGACCTTACCCTAAAAAGTACTGAAAAACCTAAACCTGACCCCTGAAACTGACCATGATTATAAGCTTCTTCGACCAATTCTTAAGCCCCTCACTTATAGGAATTCCACTTATCGCCCTAGCAATTTTAATTCCATGATTAACCTTCCCAACCCCAACAAGTCGATGATTAAATAACCGACTAATTACACTCCAAGCCTGATTTATCAACCGTTTTATTTACCAACTCATACAACCAATTAACCTCGGAGGACATAAATGAGCTGTATTATTTACAGCCTTAATATTATTCCTAATTACCATTAATTTATTAGGTCTCCTCCCATATACATTTACCCCCACAACACAACTCTCCCTAAATATAGCATTTGCCCTTCCACTATGACTCACAACTGTATTAATTGGTATACTAAACCAACCTACCATTGCCCTAGGACACCTTCTTCCAGAAGGAACACCAACCCCTTTAATCCCAATTCTTATTATTATCGAAACCATTAGCCTATTTATTCGACCTTTAGCTTTAGGGGTCCGATTGACCGCTAACCTAACAGCAGGTCACCTACTCATACAACTAATTGCCACCGCAGCATTTGTTCTTTTAACCATTATACCAACCGTGGCATTATTAACCTCCATAATCTTATTCCTACTAACAATCCTAGAAGTAGCTGTAGCAATAATTCAAGCATACGTATTTGTTCTCCTACTCAGCTTATATTTACAAGAAAACGTATAATGGCTCACCAAGCACATGCATATCATATAGTTGACCCAAGCCCATGACCCCTAACAGGAGCTACCGCTGCCCTCCTTATAACATCAGGCTTAGCCATTTGATTTCACTACCATTCACTTATTCTTCTATATTTAGGACTTATTCTTCTTTTCCTAACAATAATTCAATGGTGACGTGATGTTATCCGAGAAGGAACATTCCAAGGCCACCACACTCCCCCAGTACAAAAAGGCCTTCGCTACGGAATAATTTTATTCATTATATCCGAAGTTTTCTTTTTCTTAGGTTTTTTCTGAGCCTTTTACCATTCTAGCCTCGCACCTACCCCTGAACTAGGAGGGTGCTGGCCACCAACAGGAATTAACCCACTAGACCCATTTGAAGTCCCACTCTTAAATACCGCAGTCCTTCTAGCTTCAGGAGTAACCGTAACTTGAACCCACCATAGTCTAATAGAAGGTAACCGAAAAGAAGCAATCCAAGCCCTTACCTTAACCATTATTCTAGGAGTTTATTTCACATGTCTCCAAGCCATAGAATATTACGAAGCACCCTTCACCATTGCCGATGGAGTTTACGGAACAACATTCTACGTCGCCACAGGATTCCACGGCCTACATGTTATTATTGGCTCAACATTTCTAGCAGTTTGTCTTATACGACAAATCCAATATCACTTTACATCAGAACATCATTTTGGCTTCGAAGCCGCAGCATGATACTGACATTTCGTAGATGTAGTGTGATTATTCCTTTATGTATCCATCTATTGATGAGGCTCATAATTGCTTTTCTAGTATAAATTAGTACAAGTGATTTCCAATTACTTAATCTTGGTTAAAACCCAAGGAAAAGTAATGAACCTCATCATGTCGTCTGTCGCGACCACGGCCCTGATTTCCCTAATCCTCGCTATAATTGCATTTTGATTACCATCATTAAATCCAGATAATGAAAAATTATCCCCCTATGAATGTGGCTTCGACCCCCTAGGAAACGCTCGCCTTCCATTCTCATTACGCTTCTTCCTAGTAGCAATTTTATTCCTTCTTTTTGACTTAGAAATTGCCCTCCTATTACCACTTCCCTGAGGAAATCAACTATTAATACCCCTTCATACATTATTCTGAGCAGCAATTATTCTAATTTTACTTACCTTAGGTCTCATTTACGAGTGATCCCAAGGAGGTCTTGAATGAGCAGAATAGATGTTTAGTCCAAACTAAGACCGCTAATTTCGGCTTAGCAAATTATGGTGAAAACCCATAAACATCTTATGTCCCCTATATATTTTAGCTTCACCTCAGCATTCATCCTAGGTTTAATAGGCCTCGCATTTAATCGCTCCCATCTTTTATCCGCCCTCCTATGTCTTGAAGGCATAATACTTACCCTTTTCATCGCCACCGCTATCTGATCCATAACATTAAACTCCACCTCCAGCTCTATTATCCCTATAATCCTATTAACATTCTCCGCCTGCGAAGCCAGTGCAGGATTAGCCATCCTAGTTGCCACTTCCCGCTCACATGGCTCTGACAAACTACAAAACCTTAACCTCCTCCAATGTTAAAAATCTTAATCCCAACAATCATATTATTTCCCACCACCTGATTCTCCCATAAAAAATGATTATGAACCACCACTTCCACCCACAGCCTTCTCATCGCCACTATAAGTTTATTCTGACTTAAATGAGATATAGATGTCGGTTGAGATTTTTCTAACCAATACTTAGCTATTGACCCCCTATCTACCCCATTGCTTATTCTCACATGCTGACTACTCCCCCTAATAATTCTAGCCAGCCAAAATCACATCTCCCCAGAACCCCTAACCCGACAACGAACTTATATCTCTCTCCTAATTTCCCTACAATTCTTCCTCATCATAGCATTCTCCGCAACAGAAATAATCCTATTTTATATTATATTTGAAGCCACACTTATTCCAACACTTATTATTATTACACGATGAGGAAACCAAACAGAACGATTAAACGCAGGAACCTACTTCCTATTTTATACTCTAATCGGATCTTTACCCCTACTTATTGCCCTACTATTTATACAAAATAATCTAGGCACCCTTTCCATATTTATTATCCAACATTCCCAACACACTAATCTTCACTCATGAGCAGACAAACTCTGATGAACTGCCTGCATCCTCGCCTTCCTTGTTAAAATACCACTCTATGGAGTCCACCTTTGACTCCCTAAAGCCCACGTAGAAGCCCCAATTGCCGGCTCAATAATCCTGGCTGCCGTACTACTAAAACTAGGGGGTTATGGAATAATACGAATTATTATTATACTTAATCCCCTCACCAAAGAAATAGCCTACCCATTCCTAATCTTGGCTATTTGAGGCGTTGTAATAACTAGCTCCATTTGTTTACGACAAACAGATCTAAAATCCCTCATTGCTTACTCCTCAGTTAGTCATATAGGCCTAGTTGCAGCAGCCATCCTAATCCAAACACCATGAAGCTTTGCAGGGGCAACAACACTAATAATCGCCCATGGCCTAATCTCTTCATCTCTATTCTGCCTAGCCAACACCAACTATGAACGCATCCATAGCCGAACCCTTCTCCTAGCCCGAGGAATTCAAATTATTCTCCCACTCATAGCAACATGATGATTCCTTGCAAATCTTGCAAACCTCGCCCTACCCCCATCTCCCAACCTTATAGGAGAAATCTTTATCATCACATCACTATTCAACTGATCCAACTGAACCTTAATCCTCACAGGCACTGGAGTATTAATTACAGCATCTTACTCCCTCTACATATTCCTAATAACTCAACGAGGACTTACATCCAACCACCTCTTATCACTTAATCCTTCCCATACACGAGAACATCTACTCCTCAACCTCCATATCACACCCGTATTATTACTAATCCTCAAACCAGAACTTATTTGAGGCTGAACATTCTGTATATATAGTTTAATTAAAACATTAGATTGTGGTTCTAAAAATAAAAGTTAAAATCTTTTTATATACCGAGAGAGGTCCGGGACACGAAGATCTGCTAATTCTTCTTATCATGGTTCGAGCCCATGACTCACTTGGCCCTTGAAAGATAATAGTAATCTATTGGTCTTAGGAACCAAAAACTCTTGGTGCAACTCCAAGCAAGAGCTATGAATACCATCTTTAATTCATCTTTTCTCCTAATCTTTATTATCCTATCCTTCCCACTAATTTCCTCCTTATCACCAAAAGAACTTAAACAAAATTGATCATCAACACATGTAAAAACCGCCGTAAAAATATCCTTTTTCATTAGTCTAATTCCTTTATTTATTTTTCTCGACCAAGGTTTAGAATCAATCATAACCAACTGAAATTGAATAAACATGGGCCCATTCAATATTAACATAAGCTTCAAATTTGACCTATATTCCATTATCTTCACACCCGTAGCCCTATATGTTACCTGATCAATCCTTGAATTTGCCCTCTGATATATACACTCCGACCCAAATATCAATCGTTTCTTTAAATATCTCCTCCTATTCCTAATCTCAATAATCATTCTGGTCACCGCCAATAATATATTCCAACTATTCATTGGCTGAGAAGGAGTAGGAATTATATCCTTCTTGCTCATCGGTTGATGATATAGTCGAGCAGACGCTAACACAGCAGCACTACAAGCTGTCATCTACAACCGAATTGGCGACATCGGATTAATTTTAAGCATAGCCTGATTAGCCACTAACCTCAACTCATGAGAAATTCACCAACTATTTATCCTAGCAAAAGACAAAAACCTGACCCTCCCACTTCTAGGACTTGTACTCGCTGCAGCAGGAAAATCAGCACAATTCGGCCTCCATCCATGACTTCCATCAGCCATAGAAGGCCCTACACCAGTATCAGCATTACTTCACTCCAGTACAATAGTCGTAGCAGGCATTTTCCTATTAATCCGCCTCCACCCCCTCATTCAAGACAACAAACTTATCTTAACAACTTGCTTATGCCTAGGAGCACTTACTACCCTATTTACAGCCACATGCGCCCTAACCCAAAATGATATTAAAAAAATTGTAGCTTTCTCAACATCAAGCCAACTAGGACTAATAATAGTAACCATCGGCCTTAACCAACCCCAACTAGCCTTCCTCCATATCTGCACTCATGCCTTCTTCAAAGCAATACTTTTCCTCTGCTCAGGATCCATCATCCATAGCCTTAGCGATGAACAAGATATCCGAAAAATAGGAGGTCTTCACAAACTACTACCATTTACTTCAACTTCCCTAACAATTGGTAGCCTAGCCCTCACAGGTATACCATTTCTATCAGGCTTTTTTTCAAAAGACGCCATCATTGAATCCATAAACACCTCCCACTTAAACGCCTGAGCCCTAATCCTAACCCTAGTAGCCACATCCTTCACAGCTATCTACAGCCTACGTATTATCTTCTTCGCATTAATAAATTACCCTCGATTTAATCCACTCTCCCCAATCAATGAAAATAATCCATCACTAACTAAACCCATTAAACGCCTTGCTTATGGAAGCATTATTGCTGGCTTAATTATTACCCTCAACCTTACACCAACAAAAACCCAAATTATAACTATATCTCCTATACTTAAACTATCTGCTCTATTAATTACAATCATAGGCCTCCTCCTCGCCCTAGAACTTACTAACCTAACTAATTCCCACCTCAAAATTAACCCTAAACTCTATCCCCATCACTTCTCCAATATACTGGGTTATTTCCCCCACATCATCCACCGACTTCTACCAAAAATTAACCTAAACTGAGCCCAACACACATCAACACATCTCATCGACCAGACCTGAAATGAAAAAATTGGCCCTAAAAGTAACCTCATTACACAAACACCTATAATTAAACTTTCCACCAAACCCCAACAAGGTTTTATTAAAACCTACCTAACCCTCCTCTTCCTAACAATAACCCTAACTACCTTAATTATCTACACCTAACAACTCGCAAACTACCCCAAGACAAACCTCGAGTTAATTCTAATACTACAAACAAAGTTAACAACAACACTCAACCCCCTAAAACTAACATTCAACCCCCATAAGAATACAATAAAGCAACCCCCCAATAATCCCCACGCACCATATCCATACTACTCATTTCCTCTACCCCAGTTCAATGTAAACCTCACCCCCCAACTATTAAATATTTACCAACCACAAAAAGACCTATTAAATAAAACCCAACATACAATAATACAGATCAATCCCCTCATGTCTCTGGATAAGGCTCCGCAGCTAAAGCTGCAGTATAGGCAAAAACCACCAACATCCCCCCTAAATAAATTAAAAACAAAACTAATGATATAAAAGACCCACCATGACCAACCAACAAACCACATCCCACCCCCGCAGCAGTAACTAAACCTAAAGCAGCATAATAAGGAGAAGGGTTAGACGCTACACCTATTAAACCTAAAATTAAACCAATTATTATCACAAACATAAAATATATCATTATTCCTACCTGGACTTTAACCAAGACCAATAACTTGAAAAACTATCGTTGTTCATTCAACTATAAGAACTAATGGCCACTAACATCCGAAAAACCCATCCGCTCCTAAAAATTATAAACCACGCCCTAGTTGACCTACCCGCCCCCTCCAACATTTCATTATGATGAAACTTCGGCTCATTACTAGGACTATGTTTAATTATCCAAATTCTCACAGGACTCTTCCTAGCTATACACTACACCGCAGACATTTCCATAGCCTTTTCTTCAGTAGTCCATATTTGCCGCGATGTCAATTACGGCTGACTCATTCGTAATATTCATGCTAACGGAGCCTCATTATTCTTTATCTGCGTCTACCTCCACATTGCTCGAGGACTATACTATGGCTCCTACCTTTATAAAGAAACATGAAATATTGGTGTAATTCTCCTTTTCCTATTAATGGCAACAGCTTTCGTTGGTTATGTCCTACCATGAGGACAAATATCCTTCTGAGGAGCTACCGTTATTACTAACCTTTTATCCGCATTCCCCTATATTGGAAATATGCTAGTACAATGAATTTGAGGAGGTTTTTCAGTAGACAACGCCACCCTCACACGTTTCTTCGCTTTCCATTTTCTTCTCCCATTTCTAATCTTAGCCCTAACAGTCATTCATCTCCTCTTCCTCCATGAAACAGGCTCTAACAACCCTTTAGGTATTAACTCTGACGCAGATAAAATTTCATTTCATCCCTACTTCTCCTACAAAGACCTACTTGGCTTCTTCGCCATAGTATTCCTCTTAGCCGCATTAGCCCTATTTCTACCCAACCTATTAGGAGATGCTGAAAACTTTATCCCAGCAAATCCACTTGTTACCCCACCTCATATTAAACCCGAATGATACTTCTTATTCGCCTATGCCATCCTACGCTCCATCCCAAACAAACTAGGAGGAGTCCTAGCTCTCCTATTCTCTATTTTTATTCTTATGTTAGTTCCCCTCCTCCACACCTCTAAACAACGAAGTAACACCTTCCGACCACTAACACAAATCTTCTTCTGACTTCTAGTAGCAAATTCAATCATTTTAACCTGAATTGGAGGTCAACCAGTAGAACAACCATTTATTATAGTAGGACAAATCGCCTCAATCTCCTACTTTTCCTTATTCTTAATTATTATACCATTCATTAGCTGATGTGAAAATAAAATCCTCAGCCTAAACTAGTTTTGGTAGCTTAACTAAAAAGCGTCGACCTTGTAAGTCGAAGACCGGGGGTTTAAATCCCTCCCAAAACATATCAGGGGAAGGAGGGTTAAACTCCTGCCCTTGGCTCCCAAAGCCAAGATTCTGCCTAAACTGCCCCCTGATTGCTATTATAGCGCATAAATGCCAAATTAAAAAATTTGGTTTTTTGCACGACAGAATGACATATTAATGATATGGCCCACATACCTTAATATACCACATACTACCCTCATTCCATAGTAACTATAACAGATATACCACTACTATATCACATATACTATGTATAATACTCATTAATCGATATTCCCCTATACTATTACATACTATGTATAATCCACATTAACTTACTGTCAGCTATTTCATTTCATTAAATTATTTAACCCTCATTAACCTATAATCAGTTATTTCATAGCATAATATTTTTCATTTAACCCTACTTTACATGGTATTATTTAATGCCGTTGGTAAGAAACCCCCATTAACCTCTCGAATGAAAAATAGTGTACGGTTTGTGGTACTTTACTGTTATATCCCCTAATATTGATCAAATCTGGCATTTGGTTAGATTGAGATCCATATAATCCTTGATCGTATCAAGAATGCCGGTCCTCTAGCTCCCTTTAATGGCATATTTATCCTTGATCGTATCAAAAATTATCTTCCGCCCTGCTTTTTTATTTCGGTATGAAGCAAATCGCTATTCCCCGGAAGGGCTCATCTGGTTCATTAAGATAGATCTGAGCTATCCTCGACATCTTCTTATATATATCTCATTACTCATCATTCAGGAGATTAGATTGTCAAGCTCACCATTACTGAAAGGGATAGAAACTATTAGGATATGTAGGTCAAGTTTGGGTTTTTTGATTAATGCAGCAAATATTGAAGAAAAACACTGTGATTAACCCTCTCGGAAAGAAATATCCCATAATAGTGTGTGTAAAATACATTTCATTATTCTAATACATTAATCACTTTATCTGGCATAATACACTTATTATTAGATACCCCCCGGCTTGGAAAAAAAAATCGAACCTTTTAAAAAAAAAAAGTTTTTTCGGTAAAAACCCCCCTCCCCCTTAATATACACGGTTGTCTCGAAAAACCCCAAAAACGAGGGCCGACGTATATTTTTCTACAGAGTTGTTGTGATAATTTCTCTATATATAGTGTAACAATGTGAT